GCGCACATTATTTTAATAATGTATACAGATACATTTTGGGCCAGAAATTTACTACCAGGGGTCTTCCTGTTTACGGGGGGGTTTACAGAGTGTTAGAGATCTCAGGAGTGTTGGGGGGGTAGGGGGGGGTTTAACGCGCAAAAACCCGGGGTACTCTTAGATAAGATCCAGGAAATAAGTCATAGTGTATGCACTTGATATCCTAATATGTGGTTCTTATGTAATGACCTTTGTAACTTAGTATCATTTCCTTGTGTTCAAGGGAAATGTACAACCTTGTTATATCATTTCTGTATGCACTGTGAAATGCAAATTGAAAGGAAACCAGAAAAAAAATACCAGTGACCCTCTAGAAAGAACGCCCGGCATGGGGGGTGCTCCCGCTTATGTATTACCACCATTAACTTATGCAAGCGTCGATGAAAGTGTGAGGAATGATACCAATAAATGGCCCTGAAATAGGAACCAAATGCCAGGAATAATTCACAGTGTGAAACCCCCACAATAGTTGTCCCTCACCTTCAATAAACGTATGCATTAAGAAATCAACTGATGGTCGGTTCTTATTACATTAAACTTTTGAGTTTGACGGGGTGTTGAGTTCGTGGTATATCTTGACTCATGGACGGATCTGTTAAGAGCTTAAGTTTCGCCTGCAATTATATAAATTGCTTTGGAGTTATCATTTAATGCTTTATGCACTTCTAATTTTAATGGTGATGTCATGAATGGGGGATACCAAGGAATGGTGATAATACATACAATGTACCTGAATTATATTGATATGTTTAATATAATTGTATGGTATATATACATATATGTACAGAAAATAGTTTAATTAGAATATTAGCTTTGGGAGTTGATGGCGGAGGTGAAATTCCCCCTTTTCTGAGTTAGGCAGTAGGAAGAAATTTAATCTTCGACCTTCGGCTTACAAGACCGACGCTCTGAAGCTGAGCTACTAGTGCAACGTCATTCGAGAATTTTGTTCTCGAGTCAGCCTGCTAGTGGGAAGAAAATAAGGAAGAGGCTGAAGTAAAGGATGGATGCGATTTGGCCAATAATAATAAAGGGGTGTTCTACAGGTATGCCTCCGATTCAGGTTAGGATGAGGACATCTGCGATAAGGGTTCAGAAAAGAAATTGGGTGACGGGTCGGAATGTGAGCCCTCGTTGCTTAAAAGTGTGAAGAATGGGGACTACTATCAGGACAAGGATGGAGGCGAGGAGGGCAAGAACACCTCCAAGTTTATTGGGGATGGACCGGAGAGTGGCATAGCCGAATAAGACGTATCATTCTGGTTTGATATGAGGCGGGGTAACGAGAGGGTTGGCAGGGGTGAAGTTGTCTGGGTCTCCTAGGAGGTTTGGGGAGAAGAGGGCCAGGGAGGTAAGGCAAATAATAAGAATAGCGAAGCCGAGGAGGTCTTTGTACGTAAAGTAGGGGTAGAAGGGGATTTTATCTGCGTCTGAGTTTAAACCAAGAGGGTTATTTGAACCTGTTTCATGTAAGAAGAGTAGGTGGAGAAGGGTTGCGGCTGCGACGATGAAAGGAAGAAGGAAATGGAAAGCAAAGAAGCGGGTGAGGGTGGCATTATCTACTGAAAATCCACCCCAGATCCATTGAACTAGGGTATTGCCCACGTAAGGTACGGCGGACAGGAGGTTTGTAATGACCGTGGCCCCCCAGAATGACATTTGTCCTCAGGGGAGGACATAGCCAACAAAGGCAGTTATCATTACCAGGAGGAAAAGTACAACCCCAATGTTTCATGTCTCTTTGTACAGATAGGAGCCATAGTAAAGGCCTCGTCCGATGTGGAGGTAAAGGCAGATAAAGAAGAAAGAGGCACCGTTGGCGTGGAGGTTTCGAATGAGTCAGCCGTAATTGACGTCTCGGCAGATGTGGGCGACGGATGAGAAGGCTATAGAGATATCTGATGTGTAATGTATTGCAAGGAACAGTCCTGTAAGGATTTGGGCGGCCAGGCAAAGTCCGAGTAGTGAGCCGAAGTTTCATCAGGCTGAGATATTAGAGGGGGCAGGGAGATCAACTAATGCGTCATTTGCAATTTTTAAAAGGGGGTGCGTCTTTCGTAGGCTTGTCATTATGATAGGAGTTTTTGTAGTTGAAAAACAACGGTGGTTTTTCAAGCCGTTAGTCCTGGTTAAAGTCCTGGCAGAAACCTATGACTTACATTATGTGTTTACTTCTGTTTGGTCTGGTAGTGGGGGTGGTTGCGGTGGCTTCAAATCCTTCGCCGTATTTTGCTGCTTTAGGGTTAGTTGTAGTTGCGGGTTTGGGCTGTGGGGTACTCGTGTGACATGGGGGCCATTATCTATCATTAATTTTGTTTTTAATTTACTTAGGAGGTATGTTAGTAGTATTTGCGTATTCGGCAGCTTTAGCCGCAGAGCCTTACCCAGAGGGTTGGGGAAGTGGCGAGGTTGTGGCTTACATTTTTGTGTATCTTGTAGGGGTAGTTGCGGTGTCAGGGCTCTTCTGAGGGGGGTGATATGAAACTTCTTGGGTCCCTGTGGATGAGCTTGGAGAGATATCAGTGTTGCGGGGGGATTCGGGAGGTGTGGCGTTGATGTATGGAGGGGGCGGGGGAATGTTGGTAGTTGGGGCCTGGGTATTATTATTGACTCTGTTTGTGGTACTTGAATTGACGCGTGGATTAAGCCGTGGCAGTCTTCGGGCGGTTTAAAAAATTACAACTAGAACCACAAGGGCTAGTGTAATTAAAAAGAAGGTAAGGAACGTTTTGATCTTGCCGCGCTGGGTGTTGCTTGTTCAGGTGATTAGAGGTTTGTTAAGGCGAGCCAGGGCTTTGGGGATCAGTTTTTCTAGTCAGGTTAAGTCAATTATTTGGGAGGCAATTTTTTGACCAAGGAGTAGAGCGAGTTTGGACAGTGTACGGTGGACGACGCTTGGGAAAAAGCCAAGTATGTTGGAAAAGTGGTGAGGGGTTGATTCGGGGGTGGGTTTAAACTGTTTGTTTGTGATGGAGGCAAGGTCTAGGGCTACGACGAATCCAAGGAGGGAGACGGCGAGGGCGGAAAGTTTTAGGTAATCAGGCATGGTTAAAACGGGAGTTTTGAGGGGAGTTATGGTGAGGGTAATTAGAAGGCCGGCGACGATACTTCCTCAGGCAAGGCGTTTAAGAGGGTTGATGACTGCTGGGTTGTTTTCATTAATGGGGATGTATCCGCTGAATCGGGGGTAGCCGATGACTACGAAGAAAATTAGTCGAAGGCTATAGACGGCGGTAAAAGAGGTGGCGATGAGGGTGAGGGCGAGGGCTCAGGCGTTGAGGTGAGATGAGGCTAGTGCTTCAATGATGGCGTCTTTAGAAAAGAAGCCTGCTAGGAAGGGGGTGCCTGCAAGAGCCAGGCTTCCAATGGTAAAGCAGGTGGAGGTAACGGGGGCGAGATGAAGTATGCCTCCCATTTTTCGAATATCTTGTTCGTCGTTGAGACAGTGGATGAACGAGCCTGCACAGAGGAAAAGTATTGCCTTGAAGAATGCGTGGGTACAGATGTGAAGGAAAGCGAGTTGGGGCTGGTTGAGCCCAATGGCTACTATTATTAGGCCGAGTTGGCTGGATGTGGAGAAGGCAATAATTTTTTTGATATCATTTTGGGTGAGGGCGCAGGTGGCTGTAAATAGGGTGGTTAGGGAGCCTAGGCCGAGGCAGATGGTGAGGGCTATTTGGTTGTTTGCTAAGAGGGGGCTGAATCGAATAAGGAGAAAAATGCCAGCGACGACCATAGTGCTGGAGTGAAGTAGTGCTGAGACTGGTGTGGGGCCCTCCATGGCGGCGGGGAGTCATGTGTGGAGTCCGAATTGGGCCGATTTTCCGGTTGCAGCAAGAATAAGTCCTAGGAGGGGAAGGGTGAGGTCTTCATTTTGGGCTAATACAAATAGTTCTGACATTTCTAGGGAATTAATTTTTATTGCGATGCTAGCTAGGGCTAGGAATAGGCCAATATCTCCGATTCGGTTGAGGATGACCGCTTGAAGGGCTGCGGTGTTCGCGTCTGCTCGGCCATGTCATCAGCCAATTAGGAGGAACGACATGATTCCTACGCCTTCCCAGCCAATAAAGAGTTGGAATAAATTGCCGGCTGTGACAAGAATAATCATAGCAATTAGGAAGGTGAGGAGGAAGTCGTAAAATAGATCAAGGAGTGGGCTAGAGTGTATGTATCAGAATGTAAATTCAAGAATGGATCATGTAACAAAAAGGGCGATAGGGATGAAGATAACTGAGTAATGGTCGAATTTAAGGCTAATATTGATGTTAAAGAATGGGGTTTCTAGGCAAGTTAGTCCGGTGACTACTGCTTCTGTTCCTTCGTTAAGGAAGAGGAAAAGAGGGAGGAGGCTAACAAAGAAGGCTGTTTTGATAGTTGATTTGACCAGGGGAGTGGCCGGGGCAGGGGTCGATGGGGTGATGAGTGGCTGTGCCAGGAAGAAAAAAATCGAGATTAAACTCGATGTTAAGGCTAGCGGGGTCATAGACATAGCTGCCACTTGGATTTGCACCAAGAGTTACTGGTTCCTAAGACCAGGGGATGAGCTGTTATCCTTTAGCAGCAGTTCGAGTGAGCCCTGGGGTTCAACCAAGGTGGCGAGGATTAGCAGTCTTCGTTGCTAGCGAGCCTCTCTCGGTGAACAAGAGGGCTTTAACCTCTATTTTTAGAATCACAATCTAATATTTTTGTTAAATTATGTCTACAAGCGGTTCAGCCTGTGATGAGTTGGGGTTTAAGCATTAAGAGGAGTAGGGGTAGCAGGTGAAGGGCCACTAGGAGGTGTTCTCGAGAGTGGGAGGGCTCTAGGGCAAGGATGTGTGTTGAAAGGGGGCCTCGCTGGGTTGTAACAAATATGTAGAGAGAATACCCGGCGGTAATTAGGGTGCCAGCTCCTGTAAGAAGCAGGGTTCACCCCGACCAGTTAAATAGGGAGGTGATGATTATTAGTTCTCCCATGAAATTAGGGAGTGGTGGGAGGGCCAGGTTGGCAAGGCTGGCAAAGAATCATCACGTGCCCATTAGGGGGAGGGCCACTTGGAGACCTCGGGCGAGGATCATTGTCCGACTATGGGTTCGTTCATAGTTTGTGTTGGCGAGGCAGAATAGGGCAGAGGAGGTGAGACCGTGTGCAATTATAAGAATTAGGGCGCCTGTAAAACCTCAGGGGGTTTGAACGAGAATTCCGCCCACGACAAGGCCCATGTGGCCGACAGATGAGTAGGCGATGAGAGATTTTAGGTCTGTTTGACGTAAACAGATTAAGCCAGTTATAACTACGCCCCAAAGTGCGAAGATAATAAAGGGGTAGCTGAGTTCTTTGGTTAGGGGCTCCAGCATAGGGAGAACTCGCATTATTCCGTAGCCTCCCAGTTTTAGGAGGACGGCGGCAAGGACTATTGAGCCTGCGATTGGGGCCTCAACGTGGGCTTTGGGCAGTCATAGATGAACGCCATAGAGGGGTATTTTTACTAAAAATGCTAGTAGGCAGCCCACTCATCAGATTTTATCGGCAACGGTGGTGAGGGGGACAGGGTTTGAGAATTGCAGGGTCAGGAGGGAAAGGGTTCCGGCGCTGTTTTGGAGGAGAAGGAGGGCAACGAGCAGGGGGAGTGACCCGGCTAGCGTATAAAATAGAAAGTAGGTTCCTGCGTTGAGTCGTTCTGCTTGGTTACCTCAGCGGGTAATGAGAAACAGGGTCGGAATTAGGGTGGCTTCAAATATTACGTAAAACATAATTACTTCGGTGGCGCTAAACGCTAGGATAAGAAAAATTTGTAGGGATGTCAGAAGGGTAATATATATTCGTTGTCGATTAGTGGGCTCGGAAGCTGTATGATTTTGGCTTGCAAGGATTATGAGGGGGAGAAGCCAGCAGGTAAGGACTAGGAGGGGGGTGGAGAGGGGGTCTGTTGCTATGTAGGAGTTTAGGAAAGTTCAGCCTGTCTCTGATGGGTTTTTAAATCAGTTAATGCTGACAAGTGCAATTAGTAGGCTGTGTGTAAGTGTGGCAGGTCAGAGTCATTTGGAGGGGACTAGTCAGGTTGTTGGGACTAGTATTAGTGTTGGGATAAGGACTTTTAGCACTGCAACAGGTTTAGGCTTTGCAGTCGATCAGAGCCATGAGTTCGGGAGGTTGCAACTAGTAGGGCTAGGCCTGCGCTCGCTTCACAAGCTGAGAATGCCAGGAGAAGTATGGGGGCAGTTGAAAAATTAGTGGAGTTTAGTTGAAGCGTCCATAGGGAGAGGGCAATAAACAGGGAGAGCATTATCCCCTCTAGGCAGAGAAGCGCGGAGAGAAGGTGGGTTCGATGGAATGCTAGGCCGGTTAATCCTAGAACGAAGGCCGAAGAGAAGGCATAATGGACGGGGGTCATTAGGTAAGTGTGGACTTTAACCACGAGCTTTTGAGCCGAAATCAAATGTTTTTCTTAAACTAATAACCTATTCAGCTCACTCAAGTCCTCCTTGAAGTCACTCATAGATCAGGCCTAAGGTGAGGAGGGCCAAAACTGCTGTGGCCCAGAGGAAGGTTAGGAGGGGGGATAATAATTGGTCCCCTCAGGGGAGGGGCAGGAGAAGGGCGATTTCTAAATCAAACAGAAGAAATAGGATGGCAACGAGGAAAAATCGGAGGGAGAAAGGTAATCGGGCGGTGCCGAGGGGATCAAAACCGCATTCATAAGGGGATAGCTTTTCGTGGTCAGGGGTTATTTGGGGGAGTCAAAATGAGACAGTGGCTAGGATGGCTGAAAGGAGGGCGGTGATGATGAAGATGGTTGTGATTAGATTCATTATCTTTCCTTGGACTTTAACCAAGACCTGGTGATTGGAAGTCACTGATACTAACTTAGTACTAGAAAGATTACGAGCCTCATCAATAGATGGAGATGTAGAGGAACAGTCAGACGACGTCTACGAAGTGCCAATATCAGGCAGCCGCTTCAAATCCGAAGTGGTGTTCTGACGTGAAGTGGTACTGGATCTGACGAAGCAGGCAGACGGCTAGGAATGTGGAGCCAATAATAACGTGTAGTCCGTGGAAGCCTGTAGCCACAAAAAATGTGGCGCCGTAGACGCCATCTGCAATGGTAAAGGGGGCTTCGTAGTATTCTATGGCTTGGAGGAAGGTGAAGTAGAACCCAAGGAGGATGGTAAGTGTCAGGGAGTGAATGGCTTGTTTGCGTTCCCCTTCTATAATGCTGTGGTGGGCTCAGGTGACTGTCACTCCGGAAGCTAGGAGTACTGCAGTATTGAGCAGGGGGACTTCAAATGGGTCCAGGGTGGTGATGCCGGTAGGGGGTCAGCAGCCTCCTAGTTCAGGGGTAGGAGCAAGACTTGAGTGGTAAAATGCTCAGAAAAATCCTAGGAAGAAGAAAACTTCAGATGTAATAAATAGGATTATTCCAAATCGAAGACCTTTTTGGACGGGGGGTGTGTGATGACCTTGGAATGTTCCTTCTCGGACGATGTCTCGTCATCATTGGTATATTGTGAGGAGTAGCAGAACAAGGCCTAGGGTTAGGAGAATCGTAGAGTGGAAGTGAAATCAGATTGCGAGTCCTGATGTCAGGAGAAGGGCGGCGACGGCCCCTGTTAGGGGTCAGGGACTGGGGTCTACTATATGGTATGCGTGTGCTTGGTGGGCCATTAGACGTTTTCTTGTAGGTAGAGGCTTAGAAGTAGCACAAACACGTAGGCTTGAATTATTGCCACGGCAACTTCTAAGAGGGTAAGCAAAAATAGGAGGATTGTTGTGAGGATTGCTACTGCGGGCATTATTGATAGCAGCACGAAAGCTGCTGTAGAGGTGAGTTGTATTAAGAGGTGTCCGGCGGTAAGATTAGCGGTTAGCCGTACGCCTAGGGCTAGAGGACGAATCAGTAAGCTAATTGTTTCGATGATAACTAGGACTGGAATAAGCGGTGTAGGGGTGCCTTCTGGTAAGAGGTGTCCTAGGGCAGCGGTTGGTTGATTGCGCAGTCCAATAAGAACTGTTGCGAGTCAAAGTGGAAAGGCGAGGGCCAGGTTGAGGGACAATTGTGTTGTGGGGGTGAAGGTATATGGGAGGAGACCTAAAATATTGAGGGTGATGAGGAAAACCATGAGGGAGGTTAGGATTAAAGCCCATTTGTGGCCCCCTAGGCTGAGGGGTGTAAGAATTTGCTGGGTAAATCGGTTAATAAATCAGGCTTGAAGGGTTAGTAGGCGATTATTAAGTCATCGTGAAGTAGGAGAAGGGAAGAAAATTCAGGGGAGGGTAAGGGCTAGGGCTAGCAAAGGAATACCTAAATAGGTGGGAGATATAAATTGATCGAAGAGACTTACAGTCATGGTCAGTTTCAGGTGTCCGCTTTAGACTCCTGTGTGCTCTGCAGGGCAGGTTCATTTGGAAACAAGTGTGCTATTACTTTGGGGGGTAAAATAATTAAAAATGTTAGTCATGAGAAGACTATGATGGCTAGTCAAGGTGCCGGGTTAAGCTGAGGCATGCCGCTAAGGGTGGTTGGGGGCCACCAGTCTTTAGCTTAAAAGGCTAATGCTAGTCCCTATATTAGCTTCTCAGCGAGGCTTCTTCAAGTATTAGGGCAGTTCAGGACTCAAAGTGGTTTAATGGGACTGCTTCAATAACGATAGGTATGAAGCTATGGTTGGCTCCACAGATCTCGGAGCACTGCCCATAGAAAACTCCGGGGCGAGCTGCAATGAAGGCTGTCTGGTTTAGGCGGCCGGGGACTGCATCTATTTTGATTCCCAGAGTGGGGACTGCTCATGAGTGTAGGACGTCTTCGGCAGAAATTAGGACTCGAATGGGGGATTCAACGGGAATAACCATTCGGTGGTCTGCTTCTAGGAGGCGGAACTGGCCGGGGGTGAGGTCTTGTGTTGGAATTATATATGAGTCAAAGCCGAGGTCTTCGTAGTCAGTATATTCGTAGGATCAATATCATTGATGACCCATGGCCTTAATTGTTAGGTGGGGGTCGTTGATTTCGTCTATTAGGTAAAGAATCCGAAGGGAGGGTAGAGCAATCAAGATTAAGGTAATTGCAGGAAGAACCGTTCAAATAGTCTCAATTTCTTGGGAATCAAGAATAAGTTTGTCTGATAAATTAGTGGTAATTATGCAGACAATAATGTAAAGTACTATGACGCTAATAAGGAATACAATTATTAAGGCGTGGTCGTGAAAGTAAAGAAGTTCCTCCATAAGGGGGGAAGTTGCATCTTGAAATCCTACTTGGGCGGGATGTGCCATTAATGGTGTAAGATACGTGGGGGTTTAACCCACGATGCTGTCTTGACAAGGCAGTGTAAATTCTTTACTAGTATCTTATAAAGAAAGTGGCAGAGCGGTTATGCAGTTGGCTTGAAACCAACCCATGGGGGTTCAACTCCTTCCTTTCTCGTACGGCTGTATTGAACTTGTACAAATGGAGGTTCTTCAAAGGTGTGGTAAGGGGGAGGGCAGCCGTGGAGTCATTCCACGTTGGTGGTTGTAAATCGGACTCCTAGTACCTCTCGTTTGGCGGTAAAGGCTTCTCAAATAATAAACAGGAGCAGGACTACTGCTACTAAGGAGATTAGGGAGCCTATAGAAGAGACAGTATTTCATAGGGCATACGCGTCTGGGTAGTCAGAGTATCGACGAGGCATTCCGGCAAGTCCGAGGAAATGCTGGGGGAAGAAAGTGAGGTTAACACCCGTGAACATAATTGCAAAGTGGGTCTTTGATCAGGTAGGGTGAAGCGTGTACCCTGTGAATAATGGGAACCAGTGAACAAAGCCCCCCATGATAGCGAATACTGCTCCTATCGAGAGGACATAGTGGAAATGAGCAACTACGTAGTACGTGTCATGAAGGACAATGTCTAGGGAGGAGTTGGCAGCACGATTTCCTGTTAGCCCGCCCACTGTAAGAGGAAGATGAAAGCCGAGGGCTCATAAGAATGCGGCTTCTCATTTAAGAATGCCTCCGTGGAGGGTTGCGAGTCAGCTGAAGACTTTTACACCAGTTGGGATGGCAATAATTATTGTGGCGGACGTGAAGTATGCTCGGGTATCTACATCCATCCCAACTGTAAACATGTGGTGGGCCCAGACGATGAACCCTAGAAGGCCGATGGCCATCATAGCTCAAACCATGCCCATGTACCCGAAAGGTTCTTTCTTACCGGAGTAGTAGGCAACGATGTGGGATACCATACCGAATCCGGGTAGAATCAGAATATAAACTTCCGGGTGACCGAAGAATCAGAATAAGTGTTGATAGAGAATGGGGTCACCTCCGCCAGCAGGGTCAAAAAAGGTTGTATTTAGGTTGCGGTCTGTTAAAAGCATTGTAATACCGGCGGCTAAGACAGGGAGGGAGAGGAGCAGGAGAACTGCTGTAATTAGGACAGCTCATACAAACAGAGGCGTCTGGTATTGCGTGATGGCAGGGGGTTTTATGTTAATAATGGTTGTAATAAAGTTAATGGCCCCTAGAATAGAGGAAACCCCTGCGAGATGGAGGGAGAAGATGGCTAGATCGACGGAGGCCCCTGCGTGGGCCAGATTGCTAGCAAGTGGGGGGTATACTGTTCACCCGGTTCCGGCCCCCGCTTCAACGCCTGAGGAAGTAAGCAGGAGGAGGAAGGAGGGGGGGAGGAGCCAGAAGCTTATGTTATTTATTCGAGGAAATGCTATGTCGGGCGCCCCAATCATTAGGGGTACGAGCCAGTTTCCGAAGCCTCCGATCATGACGGGCATGACCATAAAGAAAATTATGACGAATGCATGTGCCGTAACAATTACGTTATAAACTTGGTCGTCCCCAAGGAGGGAGCCGGGTTGACTTAGTTCTGCTCGGATTAGTAGACTCAGGGCTGTGCCTACTATTCCGGCTCATGCACCGAAAATTAGGTAGAGGGTGCCGATGTCTTTGTGATTGGTGGAGAAAAATCAACGTGTGATTGCCATAGGTAGGATGGCTGAGCGCTAGGCGGTGGATTGTAGCCCCATGGACAGAGGTTCAAATCCTCTTCTTACCAAGCTCTGAGGTGTTTAACATATCAGATTGCAAATCTGAAGAAGCAGACTAACGTCTGCCGGGGCTTTCCCCCGCCCTCGCCCCTCTTTCGGGGCGGGGGAAAGGTAAACGGATGCTCGCTGGTTTGCGCGCTTAGCTGTTAACTAAGAGTTTGCAGGATCGAGGCCTGCTCGTTTAGGGAAGGCCTTAGCTTAATTAAAGTGTCTGTTTTGCATGCAGACGATGTGGGTTAGTGTCCCGCAGGTCTTACAGGGACTGGGGGATTTTCACCCTCGCTGAGGGCTTTGAAGGCCCTTGGTCTTAAATTATCCTAAGTCTCTAGGAAGTTAGAAGTGCTGTGATGGTAGGAGTAAGTGGGAGGAGCATAAGGGTGGCCGTTACTGAGATGGCGAGTGGGAATGTGACTTGGGATGATTGGAAACGTCAAGGGGGTGTACCTGTTGGGGTATTGGGAAATATTGTCAGGGCCATGGCGTAGGAGAGGCGTAGATAAAAATAGAGGCTGAGGAGTGCAGTTAGTGCGGCTAGGGTGGCGGTAAGGGCCAGGTCTTGTTTGGAGAGTTCTTGAAGGATGAGTCATTTTGGTATGAAGCCGGAGAGTGGGGGGAGGCCTCCTAGGGAAAGGAGAACGAGGGGTATGAGGGCAGTGAGTGCGGGGGCCTTGGTTCAAGCGGTGGCTAGTGCATTGATGTTGGTTGCGTTAGTTAGTTTAAATGCAAGGAATGTTGAGAATGTCATAATGAGATATATGAGGAGGGTTAAGAGGGTTAGAGCGGGGGAGAATTGTAGAACAAGAACCATTCAGCCAAGGTGGGCGACTGAGGAGTAGGCGAGGATTTTGCGTAGTTGGGTTTGATTAAGCCCTCCTCAACCTCCCACAAGAGTTGAAGCTAGGCCTAGAATAATCAGGAGGGTGGAGTTGGCGGGGTAAATTTGGATAAGGAGGGCGAAGGGGGCAAGTTTTTGTCAGGTAGATATAATAAGTCCTGTACCAAGGTCTAGGCCTTGAAGGACTTCGGGAAGTCAGATGTGGAGGGGGGCGAGGCCGACTTTTAAGGCTAGGGCTAGGGTGAATAAGGTGGCTGGAAGAGGATGTGTTATGTGTTGAATGTCTCACTGTCCTGTCAATCAGGCGTTTGTTGTGGTTGCAAAGAGAAGGGTGGAAGCTGCAGTTGCTTGTGTAAGGAAGTATTTTAGGGTTGCTTCGACTGCCCGAGGGTGGTGGTATTGGGCTATCAGTGGGAGAATGGCAAGTGTGTTGATTTCAAGCCCCATTCAGGCTAGGAATCAGTGGGAGCTTGCAAATGTGATTGTGGTTCCAATGCCCAGCGCGAATAACAGAGTGGACGAGAGTATAGGGCTCATCAGTAACGGAAGGATTTTAACCTACATTGCCGGGGTATGGGCCCGAAAGCTTATTTAGCTTACCTTACTAGGAAATGGTGTAGTGGAAGCACTGAGAGTTTTGATCTCTCTGGGTAGGGTTCGAGTCCCTTTTTTCTAAGGAGTTGGGGGGAATTTAACCCCCATAATTCACTCTATCAAAGTGGCCCTTTACTTCAGGCACAGCTCCGGGGCTAAAGTTGAGGGGGCAAGCCCGCAAGTGCGATAGGGAGTGCCAGGTGTCAGATGATGAGGGCAAGTGTCAATGGCAGGAAGTTTTTTCAGATTAAGTGCATTAGTTGGTCGTAGCGGAATCGGGGGTAAGAGGCTCGAACTCATAGGAAGAGGACGGAGAGAAGGGCTGCTTTGGTTATCAGGTTGATGGCGGTTAGTTCGGGAATTGTGGGGGCGTGGAGAGCACCTAGGAATAGGGTTGCAGAGAGCGTATTTATAAGTAAAATATTAGCGTACTCTGCCAGGAAAAAGAGGGCGAAGGGGCCCCCTGCATATTCTACATTGAAGCCTGAGACGAGCTCAGATTCACCTTCAGTGAGGTCAAAGGGGGCTCGGTTGGTCTCTGCTAGCGTGGAAATATACCATATTGCGGCTAGGGGTCAGGCAGGGAAGATTAGTCAGATGCTTTCTTGGGCGGTGTTGAAGGTTTGAAGAGTAAAGCCCCCTGTAAAGATAATGGCGCTGAGCAGAATTAGTCCTAAGCTAACTTCATATGAAATGGTTTGGGCAACGGCTCGGAGGGCCCCGATGAGAGCATATTTTGAGTTGGATGCTCAACCTGAGCCAAGGATGGAATAGACGGCGAGGCTGGAAAGGGCTAAGATAAATAGGATGCCAAGGTTGAGATCAATAACGGGGTAAGGTAAAGGTATTGGTGCTCAAAGTGTGAGGGCTAATGTGAGGGCTAGTATAGGGGTGGCAATAAATAGGATGGGGGAAGAGGTGGAAGGGCGAATGGGCTCCTTAATAAAGAGTTTGATACCATCAGCGATTGGCTGAAGGAGGCCGTAGGGGCCCACAATATTGGGTCCTTTTCGTAATTGTATGTAGCCTAGCACTTTACGTTCAAGTAAGGTAAGAAAAGCAACGGCTAGGAGGACGGGGACAATGAAGGCTAAGGGGCTAATAATGTGGGTTATTATAGCGTGAATCATAGTTAAGGAGAGGACTTGAACCTCTGTGGAAAGGGCTTAGATCTTTTGCAATTGCCGAGCTCTGCCATCTTAACAAGCCATTTTCTTAGGCTGTAGTACCTACAAATAAATGTGTCCTTTTATCTGTTTTAGTTGCTTACATTAGGTAAGGGTAGGGCGTGCTTAAAGTATGGGCCCTTTCTTTTCGGTCCTTTCGTACTAGAAAAGATTAAAGCATAGATAGAAACTGACCTGGATTGCTCCGGTCTGAACTCAGATCACGTAGGACTATTAATCGTTGAACAAACGAACCCTTAATAGCGGTTGCACCATTAGGATGTCCTGATCCAACATCGAGGTCGTAAACCCTCTTGTCGATGGGGGCTCTGAAAGAGGATAGCGCTGTTATCCCTAGGGTAACTAGGTTCGTTGATCGGCTTTGCCGGATCTGTATTGGTCAGAAATTCTGTTTATTAGAGCGGGAGCTCTTAGTTGTGGCAGCAAAATGCTTCCATTCCACGCGGGGGTTGTGTAGTTCCCCGTGGTCGCCCCAACCAAAGACACTAGGACAGGGCTCAGTTAGTTCAGTCCTTTATTAGGGGGTTTTGACGTGGTCTGTCTAGGTGTCTAAAGCTCCATAGGGTCTTCTCGTCTTATGGGGAGATTCCCGCTTCTGCACGGGAAGATCAATTTCATTGACATGAAAAAGGAGACAGTTAAGCCCTCGTTTTACCGTTCATACGGGTCTCTATTTAGAAGACAAGTGATTGCGCTACCTTTGCACGGTCAAAATACCGCGGCCGTTAAACACATGGTCATTGGGCAGGCTGGACCTCTTATTCGTTGATTGCAAGAGGCGATGTTTTTGGTAAACAGGCGAGGCTTTATGTGTTTGCCGAGTTCCTTCTTTTTCTGTTAGTCTTTCCTCGGGGGCACACCAGTGTGGGTTCAACGGTTGAATATTGAGTGTTTTTCTAGTTGGCGGGTCTGTTGTTCAAGGCCCTCTTTGTTTGGGACCGTTAAGGTTCGGCGGGGGGTCCGATCCGAGTTACACTTGTGCGTGGAGAGAGGCGGATTTGCCCTCTTATTACTCATATTAGCATGGTCGCTCCCATGGTTGCATGGGACGGCCCGGTAAGGTTAGGGGGTTAAGATGGGGTTGTCAGGATTAGGGGTGGTAATTATATTTGAGCTTTAACGCATTCTATAGGGGTGGCTGCTCTTAGGCCCACCAAAACATTTTACCTTGGAATTTGAATGTGATCTCTACCCTCCTGGGAAAGTTGTATCTTGTGTTAAAGGGGCTGTACCCCCTTTAACTAACTCTTTCGATTTCTTTGGTTGTCCGGGGGTGAAGACGGGGTTGAGGGGAGAACTCGAAAGGCTGAACTTCTATTCATTTCTCAGGCAACCAGCTATAACTAGGTTCGATAGGTCTGTCACCGCTACTCGAAGCTCATCCCACTCTTTTGCTACAGAGATGGGTTCGCCCTATTTTAGGCTGTCTTGAAGTAGCTCACGTAGTTTCGGGGAATCAAACTAAAGTGCTCTTTGCTTGAGATTTTCTGGCTAACTCATGATGCAAAAGGTACGAGTATGAATCTCTGCTTTTTGGGGCTTTACTGGTTTGTTTCATTTCTCTTTCAGCATTCCCTTGCGGTACTTTCTCTATGGCGCGACGGTTCCTTTTCTGTCGCCCGTACTTGGGAGGAAAAATGGTTTGTTTAATATAATTTTGAGTGTTTTAGGGGGTATTGATGAGAATTTGTTGTTTTTGGTTGGGGCGGCTAGCTAATGGGCGTCAGGGTGATCCGATTTGCACGGATAACTGATCAGTGTAAGGGAACTGCTATGTTGTTTTAGCTACATCCTGATTGTTTATTCCAAGTGCACCTTCCGGTACACTTACCATGTTACGACTTGCCTCCTCTTTACTATAATGAGGTTTTATTTAATTGAACTTGATTAGTCTCGGGGAGGGTGACGGGCGGTGTGTGCGCGCTTCAGGGCCAATTTCAGCGGGACGCTCTATTTCCCGCTTACTGCTAAATCCTCCTTCAGGCGTGTGTTTCAACACGTCATCCGTGTTCTCTATACTAGAGAATGTAGCCCATTTCTTCCCCCTCCATACGCTACACCTCGACCTGGCGTTTAGGGCTGTACCAATTTCGCTTACTATTAGTCTTTCACAAGGTAAGCTGACGACGGCGGTATATAGGCGGAAAGGACAAGGAAGGGTGAGGTTGAACGGGGATTATCGGTTCTAGAACAGGCTCCTCTAGGTGGGTCTAAAGCACCGCCAAGTCCTTTGGGTTTTAAGCTAATGCTCGTAGTTCCCAGGCGGACAACAGGTGTATAGTGTTGTCAATGTTTAGGGCTAAGCATAGTGGGGTATCTAATCCCAGTTTGTACCTTAGCTTTCGTGGGTTCAAGATTGTAAAGCCACTTTCGTGGGCGGGCTTCTCCTCTTCGGTGTGCGTATAACAGCCTTGAAGGGGTTCGGCTTTAGTAATGGGAGTTCTCTAACCACTCTTTACGCCGTGGACTATCAACTTGGGCCTCTCGTATAACCGCGGTGGCTGGCACGAGTTTGACCGGCCCTCTTAGCTTTTACTAAGTCAAGTTTTCACTTATGGCTTAAGGTTTATCACTGCTGAATTCCCTTGAGGGTGTGGCAAAGCAAGGTGTCGTGGGCTACGGTGGGTTGTGCCTGATACCAGCTCCTTGTTCCCGGGCGGGGAGCTATTAGGGCATTCTCACAGGGGTGCGGATACTTGCATGTGTAAATATAGCTAAAGTTGATAGTAAAGTCAGGACCAAGCTTTTGTGCTCACGGAGCTTTCTAGGGCTCATCTTAACATCTTCAGCGTTATGCTTTAAAATTAAGCTACGTTAGC